AATCCAGATCGGCTAGTTGTTCTCGAATCGCACCTGCTCCACTAGAAATTTCTCGATTTCGAAATGCATCGAAACCTTGAGTAGTAAAAAATAGTGGGATGCTGTATTTCCAGGATTGGATTTCATATTCGAATGAACCTCGTAATCGTAAGAAAGTGGGTTTTTTAACGACGGGTCTAGCAAACGAAAAATTTGGATAGGATCCAATAGGATCTCCCCCTTTTAAAATCGGACATGAAAGTTTCCTTTCATCCGGCTCAAGCAGTTACGCCCAAGATAAAGGGATTTCCGCTTTCAAATTCTATAAAACGGATAATCCAATAGTCTAAAAAAAAAGTTGTTTACTCTTTACTCAAGTTCTCAATAAAGACCAAACAACTTTTCACTGTTGATGCATTCCTCTTCTCAATTATGACAGAAAAGAAATATAAAATTCTTGAGTAGTCTATACCCCCTTTCGAATGAGGAATCCCTTAAAATTATTAATTAAAAGGAGTATTCCGGAATTCATAAGAGATTTCCTTGTCTATTTTATGTATTATTCCATTTGATCTTTTAGGTCCAGACTTTACCTCGACGGTTATGCTACGATATACTTCAGCCTATATGCGATGGATAGACTTCCGCAACCATTATATATTATATATTTGCTTATTTACACATAATCTTCGTTCTTTCTAAAAGAAATGGAATAATGAATTCCACAAGAAGTTTTTTTTTACGAGGTGTAGAGCTATAAACTTATATTTCTTTGTTACTGAATCGACCATAGACCCATTCCCTTTTTAATTGGGGAATATTCAATATACCCAAAATTCTGAGCTTCATGTTACTCACTCCCAGAGACATGTCAGATCCGGGACATCCCAATTCAATTGAATGGAATGACAGTTTATCGTTAATAATCTGTACAATAAAAAATTGGATCAAATCACACATCGCAATAAACTAGACCTTCTAATTCTTTAAGAGGTTTATCTAAAAGATTCGCGATATAACTAGGAAGACGTTTCAAATACCACACATGGGTTACTGGGCATGCCAGTTTTATATAACCCATTTGATATCTACGTATCCGAGAATCAACAAATTCTACCCCGCATTGTTCGCAAAATTTGTTGTTGTCTTTTTTATCTCCGATCACTCGATAATTTCCACAAGCACAAATCCCACTTTTTACAGGCCCAAAAATTCTTTCACAAAATAATCCATCTTTTTCAGGCTTATTGGTTTTGTAATGAAATGTATAGGGTTTTGTTACCTCGCCAACTATCTCTCCATTAGGTAGAATTTTTTTTGCCCAAGCAATTATTTGTTGAGGAGAAACTGATCCAATTCGGAGTTGTTGATGTTTATATTGATCAATCATAGAATAAAAATTATGATTCCGTCCAATTAAGCTTCCTTCCTATGAATCCGGAAGTTCTTCTCAGATACAAGGAAATGATTCAGTTCCATAGCCAAAGATCGTATTTCTCGAACGAGCAATCGAAAAGATTCTGGAGCGTCCACAGGTTTCGGTATTGTTCCGCCAATGATCGTAGTCGCGAGTACTGCTTGGCGAGCTTTAATATGATCAGATTTATAAGTAAGCATCTCTTGCAAAATATTAGCAACACCAAATCCCTCAAGGGCCCAAACCTCCATCTCACCTACACGTTGTCCTCCTTGCTTGGCCCTTCCTCTAAGGGGTTGCTGCGTAACAAGTGCATAATGCCCACTGGAACGTCCATGTATTTTATCATCAACTTGATGAATTAATTTCAAGATATAAGGCTTTCCTATTATAACAGGCTGTTCAAAAGGATTCCCTGTTCTTCCATCAAATATTCTGCTTTTGCCCGGATACTCGGGTTCAAATATCCACGGATTCGATGTTTGTTTACTGGCTTCATATAATTCAGAAAATACTAGTTTTCTAGAAGCCTCTTGCTCATATCTCTCATCAAAAGGTGCTATTCGATAATGTCTATCTAGCATATCCCCCGCTAATCCGAGTGAGCATTCAAATATCTGTCCTACATTCATTCGTGACGGCACCCCTAATGGATTGAAGACCATATCAACAGATCTTCCATCTTGCAAATAAGGCATATCCTGTCTAGACAAGATTTTTGAAATGATACCCTTATTTCCATGTCTCCCGGCCACTTTATCACCTACTTTAATTTCACGTTTTTGTAAAATATATATACGAATAGTTTCCGGATTATAATTAGAACCCCTCTTTTTTTGGATCCATCTCACATCAATAACTCGACCTCTACCGCCTATAGGTAGTTTTAGACAAGTTTCCTTTGAGGAGGATACCTGAATTCCAAGTATAGCTCGTAATAATCTATCTTCCGGGGCATACGATGATTCTTGCACCATTTGAGGCGTTAGTTTACCCACTAAAATATCTCCTGTCTCTACCCAAGATCCCAGTATCACAATTCCATTTTTGTCTAAATTTCGAAGTAAGTGGGCTTCTAGGTGCGGAATTTCCTTAGTGATTTTTTCAGGACCATGGCTTGTCGCATGAGTCTGAATTTCATATTTCCGTATGTGAAAAGAAGTATAAATATCTTCATAGACCAGACGCTCACTAATGAGTACAGCATCCTCAGAATTGTAACCTTCCCATGGCATATAAACTACTAATATGTTTTTTCCCAAAGCGAGTTCCCCGCAATTTGTAGCAGCACCGTCTGCTACAATTTGTCCCCTTTTAATGCATTTACCTCGTTGAACCTGGGATTTTTGATGCATGCAAGTATTTTTGTTGGAACCTTGATACATAACCAATGGGATGTTTAGAGTATCCCCATTCCCAAATAGAATGATCTTGTCAGTATCGGTATAAATGATCTTTCCCTCTTGCTCGGCTACAGCGGAAGCTCCTGAATCTACGGCCACTTGGCGTTCCAATCCAGTTCCCACAATGCATTTTTCGGACCGAGAAAGCGGAACTGCTTGACGCTGCATATTAGAACTCATTAAAGCTCGATTTGCATCATTATGCTCGATAAAAGGAATGAGAGAAGCTCCAATAGAAAAATATTGAAAGGGGAAAATACTGCGAAGATGAACCTGTTCCCATGCAATATTCAGAAATTCCTGACGGTATCGCGCTGGAACAATCTGTTCCTCCCGAATACCTCGATTCAGTGCCAAAGAATTTCCTGTAGCTACCATATAATATTCATCTCTACTTGATGATAAAAAAAGCATCCGTATTCTTTTTGATCTCTCAGAAATAGCATAAAATGGACTTTCTATAGACCCCCAATGACCAATCTTCGCATGAATTGCTAGGGATCCAATAAGTCCAACATTGATTCCTTCAGACGTGTCAATTGGACAAATGCGTCCATAGTGACTCGGATGGATATCTCGTATACGAAAACTAGCAGTTCGACCCGTCAATCCCCCGGGTCCTAAATAACTCAATTTTCTCCCATGAACTATTTGGGTCAATGGATTGGTTCGATCCAGAACTTGAGATAATGGATGTAATCCAAAAAAAGATTCATAAGTGGTTGTTAGTGGAGTTGAAGTCACCAAATTCTGAGGAGTCGGTATCAATTTTAGTCTAATTGCTCCACATATAGTTCCTCTAACCATATTTTCTAAACGAACTAGAGCCAATCCAAATTGATCTTGTAAGAGATCTGCTACGGAACGAATACGTTTATTTTTCAAATGATTCATATCGTCAAGTGTACCCATTCCGAATTTCATTCCAATCAAATGATCCGCAGCTGCCAATATATCTCGCGGTAACAAAAATGTATTGTTCTGAGGTATATCGAGATTCAGCCTTTGGTTCATATTTCGTCGACCAATCCTTCCTAATTCACATCTTTGTTGAAAAAATTTTTTTTGTAATTCCTTGCACAAAGATTCAGAGAATACTGGATCTCCGCCTACATAAGCAAATTGTTGATAAAACTCCAAAATGGCATTCTCTTTTGACCCAATTTTTTTTTTCTCCTTATCATTCAGGAAAGACAAGAAAATTTCAGGATAGCAAACATTCTCTAGAATTTCGCTTAAATTCGAGCCCATAGCTGATAATAGAACTAGAATAGATATCTTTTGCTTCCTACTCACACGAGCCCATATCCTTGCTTTTCTATCAATCTCTAATTCTAATCTTCCTCCCCAATCCGATATTATGGTGCCGGTATAGACCAAAATTCCGTTATGGTCCAATTCTGACCGGTAATAGATACCAGGGCTTTGCAATATTTGATTGATTACAATTCTATATATTCCATTTACTATAGAAGTTCCCAGGGAGTTCATTAGAGGTATGTTTCCAATAAAAATTGTTTGTTCTTGGATATCCTTATTGCTTTTCCAAATTAATCCTGCGGATACATATAATTCAGAGGAGTATGTAAGTGATTCATATACAGCATCTTTTTCTTTTATCAAGGGTTCTACCAATTGGTATGTTTCCGCAAATAATTGAAATTCAATTTCTTGATCCGGATCTTCAATCTTTGGAAACTTATAAAGTTCTTCTCTTAAGCCCCGATCAATGAACCTACAAAATCCTTCAAATTGTATCTGATTCAACCCGGGTATTGTAGACATTCCCGCATTTTCACCCCCAATCATTTTGAATTTCCCCTTTCTATTTTATAGAAAATATCCCATGATTTGCTGTCTCATTCTTCATCGAATCACATGAATAGATTTAGCAATAATGGAATTTCCGTTTTTTTTTACTGAATCACATGAAAATTTTTTTACTTAACTCTGTATATGAAATACCTGTTATGAAAAGAGGAAAAAAATTGAATTTTATACTCAAATTTGAATTTGCAAAACAAAACAAACAGATAGAATCGAAATTCTAAATGGAAAGGAATTGAAAAAATCCACCTAGACTTCCGGTTTTTTTTTAAGAATATCAAAACAAAAAATGGATTCAATCTCTAACATTATTTATTATGTTATGATATTACATATTTCAATTCGATTGGATACCAGAAAAAAAAAAGAAATTCGTGATTTGCTCTGCTCGATAAAGACCTAATCTAAAAATCAGAAACAATATATAATTCTTTTTTTTTTCGCACTTAACCCCTTTTCATAATTGTTCAAAAAAAAAAAAGAATAGGAATTCGCAGAGACGAGAGATATTTTTAAAAATTATCTATAGAATACCTATTCTATACGTACGGAATACGGATATAAATAAAATACCCGGATTAGATATTTTCGGTGTAACAATTAATAATTATGTTATTCTAGGGTTTACATATACTGACAGTTGCTGTTATAATTGAAATGGAAAAGAGGAGGTTTTTTTCGATAAAAAAAAGCAATAAAGAGCAATATTAATTCATTTTTATATGAAATTGGATTCTCTTATCTCATAAAGACAAAACCATATTTTCAATTCCAATTCAAGAATTGTTCGGGAATTTATAGTTAACGGTTCCATTTTGTCCTTCTATTTTTGCGTTTGTCGCTGAAAGTCCACGTTTTTTTTTTTTCATTTTGGCGGCATGGCCGAGCGGTAAGGCGGGGGACTGCAAATCCTTTTTCCCCAGTTCAAATCCGGGTGTCGCCTGATCTGATCGACAAGAGAATTGAAATAGCTTATTCCCCGTTTTGTTGATAGAAAACTTGCATGGGGGGTTGCTCTATAAAATAAAGCTTTGCGTCACGAATTCAAGGAAAGATTCTAGTAGTGAAAAGGAATCGATAAATCTTGAGATGATAGTCCTTTCACCCCATTACTACTGTAGTGTCCATCTAGTCTACTGACCGGGTCTTGAATTAGATTGGATAAGTATGTCTAGGTCGGACAGAGAGAATCTAATTCCATTTTTAGTTGGGGAAGAGGCAAAAGAAACCTTGCATACAGACTCATGAAAGTATATGAACGTTCTGGCAGTTATTCAATATTAGTTAGATTTAATACCTAATTTAGATTGAATAGCTAATTTGGCTTTCTTTTTTTTTGAGTTATAATTTATATTATTATTATTCAATTTTATTATTATTTAATTTTAATATAATAAATTTAATTAATTTTCGGTAACCTCTCTAGTCGAAGAAAGAGTTTAATAGACTTTCTTCTGATTGTTTTCGAGAATGAATTGAGAGACAGTAAGGATTAGATCAAATAGAAATAAGAAAGAGTATGCAAAGTAATCAGTCTTGATTGTATATATATATATATATTTTCATTTAAATAAAATGAGGGGAAAGAAAAACATAGGTCTTTGTATTGTTACCTGTTAGTAACAAAAATCTCCTTAATACTTCCAAGGAAGTTTCCGAATATTTTGTTTATCCGTAATGTTTTCCGATTCTACTAGAAATCAGATAAGAACTTGTTAGACGTTCTAATTGGATTTGTTAGATTGTTTCGTTAATCGTGTTAGCACAGAATCCCTTTTTGACTCTGTACCAGTGATTCCACTATTATTATAGTTTATAGTATTATTTGTGATTAATATAATACAAAAAAAATAAAACACGAAGAATTAGTGAACAATACTGAAATAATTCCTTCATATTGGTTGATATAGATAGGAGACAAAATTGACATGGATATAGTGAGTCTTGCTTGGGCTGCTTTAATGGTAGTTTTTACATTTTCCCTTTCTCTCGTAGTATGGGGAAGAAGTGGACTTTAATGGTACTACTTAATTTAGTTAAGGGATCAAACTGTATCAATTGTTTTATAGCTGAGTTCTGATATTTTTTTTTTACTATTGAATTTGAATTTCAGTATTCAATTATATCTTCATTATCGGAATTCTATTGTATTCGAGTGGTGTAATGTATTCTAGGCATAATATAGAAATACAAAATACTCTTTCAATCAAACAACAAATATTTGAATTATTCCCATGTTTGTGTCAAGGAGATAAAAAAAGTAGGAAATTTATTCCTATTCCAACCGAATTCTTCCTAAGATCTCTTTGAACTGGCTCTTACCAAAGTTATATATCGAAAATGAGGAACCACGGAACCCCCTCTTCTTAATCTAACACCATTCCTTTTTTTTTTTTCAAAAAAAAAAAGATAAAATAAATATATATAGTATAGTTATGTTATTTGTTATAAAGCAGATACACAATTTGATAGGAAACAAAAAATCGACATAGGAGTTGTCTAACGAGATACTACACATAATAAGATGTTGGCCTTGCTTTAGGTGAATACCATATTACGTATTTACCTTACTACTTGCTTGTTTTATTTTTTTTTTTATTTTTGGTTCGAAATTGGATTTATGCTTTCTTTATTGAACTTCATTTGCAATCATGGTTAAAATATTAAAAATAGGTTGGGTTTTACCACCAATCTTTTCGAAATAGGGAAAAAAACTTTTCATTTTAATAGAAACCTCGGATCATCTGTTAACTATTTAATCAATTACTTCTCGGAAATGCTAAAAAGATTACTTGATTTTCTTATACCGGGATTGGTATTAAAATCTAATCGTAATACCATAAATTCGAATCGGAAAAATAAGAGTTGCTTTTGGATTATTACAGATTGATTTGAACCAATACAAATCAAATAGATGAAACAAAGAAGAAATTGGGGATACTATGCTATATACATTACATATAATGTAATTGAGATTCTATATATGAATAAGAGAATATATATGAATCTACATATTGTAAATTAATCCATATTTTTTTATAAAGTCAAACTTTTTTTTTACACTACAATAATAGATAAATAATATGGTAGAAAGAAATCTATTTTATTTCTACCATATTATACGGATTTCAGAGAATTCTGTTGATTCTAGTCCGATTATTTCATTTTAACCTTAAGACCACAAAACAAAAATGGGATTTTTTTTTTCATTCATTGCATTGACATGAATTAAGAAGTCATGTTTAAGTAAAATTAGTCACTTTGACTTACTGTTTTTACATAAATTATAAGTAAAAAGGCAGTAGGAACTAGAATGAACAGTGCAGTAGCAATAAATGCAAGAATATTTACTTCCATAATCTCTATGCTTTATTTCTCTTTTATTTGCAATAAAAAACTCGGGATTTAATCCCATATAGATGATAAATCTTTTGTCGGTAAATTCAATGGTATAAATTACATCTTGATGATATCAAATGGCATCAATATTATGAATAACAATATCTGAGCTATAAAATCGATTAATCGTCGAGAATTGAATAGTATAACATAGGAAGATCTTTTATCCATACCCAATTCCAAAGATTTTGTTTCCAATGCAATCCAAAATTCCGTATTCTTTTTTTTTTTACTTTATTTAACTTTAATATGAAGGTTCCGACAAAGAAAGAAAAAAAGATGGATCCCTGTTAGGAATGAGATTTTGTTTGTTATTTTTATTTTATTCCCTTTCACACACGAAATGAATTGATGTCTTTTTTTATTTGTATCCATCGGGACTGACGGGGCTCGAACCCGCAACTTCCGCCTTGACAGGGCGGTGCTCTGACCAATTGAACTACAATCCCAGGGAAAAGGGCGTACAGCATAGATATTCTTATGATTTCATTCATACCCCTTCTTTTTTTCGATTTTAGATTAGAATCGTTTGCTGTAACTGACAGAGGCGGTACTTATATATATATTGATATATATCAATATCAATACGCACTTTTTTAGGGAGATCGACACGGATTACTCGTAATCCGTTCGTTATTGCCAAATCAATTGAAAAATGAATCAATCAATAAAAAACAAAGACTCTTTTTTATTTACTTTTATCTTTTTCTTTAACCCTTTCCTTAGACTTTATACTTACAGATCCTGATATGAATCTAGATCATTAGCAAGATTCGAACTTATGAAATATAGATTTCATTATAGAATTTCATTCTACAATATGGTACAAAAAAAAAGCGCTAGAGATTTGTCATATTTGATTGTCTTCCGTATCCGAGCACATAGGCCATTTCCGAAGAACAACAAATGGGTTATATTATTTCATGGTGGATCGTAAAATTATTGGGCCGAGCTGGATTTGAACCAGCGTAGACATATTGCCAACGAATTTACAGTCCGTCCCCATTAACCGCTCGGGCATCGACCCAGGAAGAATCAATTTGAGTCTTTTTTGATAATCCATGATCAACTTCCTTTCGTAGTACCCTACCCCCAGGGGAAGTCGAATCCCCGTTGCCTCCTTGAAAGAGAGGTGTCCTGGACCACTAGACGATGGGGGCCCACTTTCCCGACCACCATTATACTATGTTCATAGTATAACATAGTTTTTTTTTTGTCAATAATAGATTCGAATGATATGATTCGATCAGAAGGATCTTTCCATTTTTTCAAAATTCCATACCATAGAATTTTTTGGTTCATCATTAGATTTCGAAATTGTTCATTCCAATCGCCAATCCAATCTATAATTCCAAAAGGAAAAAGGGATAAGTATTGCGAAAGAAAGATAGGATCCTTTCAGAGAATAATTGGTTTGCTGGAAAAGGCGGGAGTTAAAATATCATTTCTTTCACTTTTATTCATTGTTAAGATTCGGTAGGTATATCTCTATCTCATCCTAAGCCGGAAAAAAACGAAAATCAATTTGGGAATCGGGTAGAAGGATAAAGATCAAGTGGTTGAAGGACAGGAAAATTGAAATCAATTTTTCAATGATTCAATAAAATATTTGAATTGGTGGGTACATGTATCAATACTCAATACAATGAATTTCGTTATGATGAGGATGAATTCAATTCGAATCGGTTTTGTGAAAAAATTCATTACATTGTGATATTTTTCAAATCGAATATCAATAAACCTTTTCATTAACTATACTCTATTCACTAGATAAATAAATTTTTTGTTCCTTAATGAGTCGCTATGTAGATAATATCTATCTATATGTGCATATATTCTAATCTTATCTATATAAGAAGTATACGCAGTTACAAATATATGTACTAGACTCATATTGGCTAATTCCTGAATAAGGAATTGAATTAAGCGGAGCCTTTTTAACTCAGTGGTAGAGTAACGCCATGGTAAGGCGTAA